GACTCTGATCATTAGTTCGTCCCAATCGCCGAAAAGACAATACCAAACCTTTCTTTTTATTGAAAGGTTTGGTACTCTTCTTTAAAATGAAAGGTTTGGTACTCTTCTTTCCGTTCGATGCTGTTCTACCCACTGATATTGTTTGTTAGACATTGGTCATATTAATATATGGGTCTCATATGGATGGCATGGATGCTAGAGATCATCGTGAAGAGAAGAGCCAATCGTATTATAGAATACGAGCACATCGTCTAACATGAGTATCAACTCAAAATTGATATTGGTCGGACATTCTCTCCCATTCAATTCATGTCAAGCACATTTGACAGAGGTATATGACAAATTGTTCGAGAGTTGGTTCTAAGTTGGTTATCGATCTTGCAACACTTTCATTTTCTGTCAGAGGTTGCCGTTAGTTCGTCGTCGGAACTTAGAAATAAACTCTCTTCTTCTTGGAAGGAATGACCGTAGATAGAGACTGTCAATTGGTTCTTCTGGGGCGGACGTAGCCAAGTGGATCAAGGCAGTGGATTGTGAATCCACCACGCGCGGGTTCAATCCCCGTCGTTCGCCCATAAAGAAACGGATTGGATCCAATCCATCTTTGTCATTTTCAATTTCAAATGAACAAGAAGTATTTCTATCTATTGATATAGAATCAATTGAATTCTTAGTGGTTGACGCAAGCTCTTCTTTATGCCAATATTATATTTATATGTCATTCTATTCATGATCACCCAAAGTATATACTATAGATGAGATCTTTTTCGATACTCTATTTCAATAGATCCAATATGGTTTCGTTTCAAATTGGTAGAGAACAAATAGATATATAGATCTATGTACCTATATAGATAAATACCTATATTCTATCAATATTATAGAAAAAAATAGAATGGAAAAGACCGAAGTCATTGAATCTATTTAAGGATAGAGATCTATCAAAAACTATTTCATTATTGTAATGTAATTATTGTAAAAAAGGAATGAAACGACAAAAATTGAAATCCTGGATATTGAAATTGGAAGAAATACGAAGCTTTCAATATTTATTCAATTCATGGACCGAATTGAATTTGGTGAGATTGTTCACGAAAATAGTTTCCCATCGAGAACGTCTTATTAAGCTCTTTGACTCTCGAATTCTTAGTACGTTGCTTTTACGCGATCTACGTGGTTCAAGAAGCAATCAATCTTTGACAATCAAAGGTGTAGTACTACTTACATTACCAGTCCTTATATATCACGTGAATCAGAAAAGTATGATTGAAAGAAAAAAGTTCTATTCGATGAAACTCTTTCCTATACCTATAAACTATGCTGAACCTAGAAATGAAACATCGGAAGAATATTTCGAGTCTTTCAATAAAAATTTGTTGATCTTTCCGCATCTTTTTCTGTCTTTCCCAAAAGGGAGAAAGATATATCAAAGTCACTTGAGAAATTCGAAAGAGGACGCTTGGGTTCTCTCAAAAAGAAAAGTGTGTGTCATGCCTGCATATAATCAAATTGATTATTGGGGTTCACGATGGTGGAAGAATTGGATCATAGAAGAGATTCTTCCTAGTTGGAAGATCCCTCAGGGATCAATAGCAAAAATTGAGATGTCATTGAAAGAGAAAGATGTGGAACATCTAAAGGGTTTTTTTGAATTCTATATTGATGATCTGATCCGCAAAGACTATGATTGGGAATATCATTTCGATCGTGTTTTTATGAGAAATAAGCAGGACACGATCGACTTGAGCTCGAAGCAGCAAGTCGAAATATTAGGTAATAATCTAATCTGTTATCTCATGTCCGCTTTTTGTGAAAAAATGCTATTCGAAGCGGAGGGTCCATTCAAGCAGCAGAAATCGAAATCAATTGTTGAATCGAATAATATTAAGCATTTCTCCCATCTTCGATTATCCTATCAAGAAAAATCAGAATGGGGACCGCGTTGGTGGAAAAAGAATATGTTTCAGATCTGGAATAGTTGGGGTGAATCTGATCAAATTATTGCAGAATCTTCCATTCTCTTGAAAGAGAAAGGGTATCTCTCTTTCCAAAATTATGCTGAATTTTGGCAATTCTATAAAGATTCTTTTGTTAGTTGGGAGAAAGATCAGCAGAAATTGGAACTTTCGAAGGACATTTTAAAAGAGAAATTCATTCAGTTGAATGATGTGAACAATGATCAGCTTTTTAGCAAGATACAGAATTTATTGTTGGATATTCTATACAATTTCTCAGAATCTATTTTCATTAAAGTCAATCATTCTAGCCAATTGAAAAGATCTTATAATCGATCCATCGATCATTTCGATCCCATTAGTGAAAATTCAGAATATGGCACGAACATGAACAAAAAGGATGAGATAATCTCAGAGAATCAAAGACCGATAACTTGGGAGACTCATTCGGAGAGGGATGAGAAAGATATCGATTCGGAGATAGATTTGACTCTCAATTTCACTGAGAATGAGTATTGGGAACCTGAAAAAGATCTTTGTGAACGGATTTTCACAAATGGATATATAAATAAAACGGAGATCGAGCAACTAAAAGAAAGATCAATTCTTTGGGATCCTTCTTCTTCTATTCGAATAGAAAGAACAAAAATAAAATCAGATTTGTCCTCAAAGTGTCTCTCAGAAGATTCTCCGATCTATTGGACGAAAGAACTATTTACGGAAGATAAAAAGTCTATAACAGAGAATTTGTTTCCAAAGGAAAGGAAAAGATTCATCGAGAATTTCACAAAATCAATTCGTTCTTATTTTTTTGACATATTGTCAATAGATGAACCGTGCATGGGTTCTAGTGTTACTAAGAAGCCTATTGAAAATTTCAAATTATTGAAAGGGCAACAAGATGTTTTTTTCAGATATTTCAGGGGCTCAGAAAAGAATGGGATAATTGATCCGTGGAAGATAAGAACATATTTTCAAAATCCTTCCTCAAATTGTGCTATTTCATTAGATCCCGGATGTAATATGATTAGAAAAAATCAGAGGGATATAAACAAATTAAATTGTATTCTCTTTATGAACCGGAGTTTGTCTCGGAATCGATTTTCTTCATTCTGTGATCAAAACAAAGAACAATACATATTCCACAACAATTTACGATTTAAAAAAAGAGTTCTAAAAATAACAGATCAATTCGCTCTATTAATAACTAAGCCTAATCAGGTTTATGATAATACACTTGCTCCTGATATTGATTATCACGTGAATCAATTCTATGAACTGAACAAGAATAGATTCTTGGATCAGATCTTCAACCACAAGAATAAATTGAAGAATCAATCTTTATTGATCCTACTCAATATTACTGATAAAGAGAATGAATATTTAGATCGAATAATCGAAAAAGAATTGATCCAAATCTCTTCCAAAAAGGGTTCAGAAATAGGAACCCCTCTTAACAATTACAGAACTGAAACTTCAAATTGGTACAAATTGATTCGATATAAGATTCACGGGCATTTGAAAAATGCATTCAACAAATTATATTCAATGAACGGGTCCAGTCGCAATTTAAAGGATCAAATTCGAACAAATTGGATAGAAAATGAAAATTTGAATAATGTATCGAAAGATACAATTAACCGACATCCATCAAATTGGAGAAAAGGTCAAAAAGAATGGTTTGATCATTCTATTCTTCGAACTGATAAATGTATCAATCGGAATTTGAATGTGTACAAATGGTCCAATCAGACCGAATACTTGAAGAGATGTTCGAAACATCTTGTTTCTAAACAAAACGATTTGAAAATAGTGTTCGATCCGATTGAATCATGTGCTAATAGAGATTCAATTGGTTGGTCTGGAAGTCCCAACAAAAAAGATTATTCTAAGTTTTCTTTGATTGCTGAAAATACTGTGAAGATCTTTCTTTCTAAGAAATCCATTTCTCATTCGGCTATTTTCATTCCCGAGTTTTTCATTGATAAGTTAAAGGGTATGAATGATCAACTCTTCAATAAGTTGTTAAAATCAATTGGTGTTCGAATCGTTCATTTAAAAACATTCAAACCCTTTCTTTTGGATAACCATAATCTTTCACAAAGATCGAAATTCTTGATCGACGAAAGAACAGTAGCACAATTTTTCTATCATGAGATGCCGGTGAATCGATTTCTTATTGACTTATTCGAGAATGAAAAGAATTGCATGGAATTGTTCGATAACACTGATTTTTCGACGATATCCAACGATCGAGACAACTGGTTGAATCCCGTAAAACTATCTAATCAAAGCTCATCGAGAGCTTCTTTTTACAAAGCAAATACACTACAATTCTTCGATTATTCACATCATCCTCGGTTCAATTATAAGAAAAGATTACCTTATTATATGGAAAGGATTCATACAAAAAATCATAATCTTACATATGGACAATTATTCAATATTTCGCCCATCCACAGCAATCTATTTTCTTTGTCCATTAGTGAAATAAGACCTGTTCACTTGGAGAAAGATACTATTTCACTTATAAAGTCACAAGTATCTAACATATTCTTACCTAAATATTTGCAACAAAGCGGTAACCAAACGTTTGTATCAATCTATGACTTGTACAAATCTTTCGATTTACTAACTCGATTGAATCCATTTGTTCATGATAAAATAGATATTTCCTCGATCGAAGAGATTTCTACAACGCCTTTAACGAGAGAACGAATAGCCAATTTCGAAAAAACTTCTTGTCAGCCCTTCTTAAATAGATCCGATTTAGAAGAAAACAACTTCGATCAGTACCTTAAGGGGGGTTTCAGTTCAAACATGGGTCTTATTCAAACTCAATCTTATCGAGATGATTTACTATCCGAAATCTTTCTAAAAAGAAAAGATAAGAACCAGGAAATGCTTCATCGGATTCGAGATCGGTTTGTAAAATCTAGTTCAACAGAAGGTTCAAAAAACAGAATTGAGAACAAAGCCATAGATAAAAGAAGCACCCTTTTCAATTTCTCTAAAGAGGAACGGAATCTCTTACCATTTTGTTCACCGCGTTTTAATGAACGTGCTAAGAAACAAGAGATGCATAGGATCTCTCAAATAGAGAGTCTTTTTAAAAAATGGGATTTGTTCCGAGCATATACGCCATGGCTCTTGACTTCTGCATGGTGGAAATATCTTGAGAATCTACTTCTAGAGACTTTTCCGGAGATATTGCTAAATAGCAGCGATCAACTTGTATCTATTTTGCATGATATTATGCATAAATCGAATCTATCGTGGGCAATTTCTCATCAATTATGGGCACTTCTACAATGTAATCTGAGAACCAATATCTTGGATAAGTTTTTTTCTTTATGGAATCTTTGTTCATTCAAGGAAATGATTAATCAAAAGAATGAGTCATCGGTTCTATCTATATGGGCACATCTGAGATTGCTGAATGCTCGGGAGTATGAATATTCGATCCTTATCCTTTTTTTCGTCCTTGGATATTTCGTTCTTCGATATTCTTTCGTTGTTTCCTCAGCCTTTATTGAGTTACAGATACACCTTGAACGCATCAAAGATTTAATGGATCCGTCATACGCGATCGAGTTGCAAAAACTGATGGATCATCCTTTGCCTGGTCTGCTTTTCTCTATGGATATAAGGGACATATCCATCTATTTTCTGGACGAATTGATCTATTCTATGAGGAATAGAAAGTTTTATTCACCTATAAGAAGAGAGTTGAACAGATCGTGCTTCAGCATGGATATCTCTGGAAAAGAGAGAGAATTACTAGTTCAGTTTCTAATAACAGAAAAAAACATCTCTCAATTTGGATCGAATTTGACTCACAGTCATAATTTCTTCAAGAATGAATTTGATTATCAAATCACTGAACAGCCGGGACTTATTTACCTGATCTATTTAGCCGACACTTATCAGAAAGATCTAATGAATCACGAGTTCGATCAATCTCGTTTAACAGAAAGATGGGTCTTCCTCGCTTTTTGTCGGAAGATTACCTCTTCACAAATCTTTAGGGGTTTGAACCTCACATTTCATGGAAAACCTTTCTCACTCCACTTAGGATCATCCCTTTCCAAAGGGATTTTACTGATAGGTCCTGCGGAAACCGGACGATCCTATTTGGTCAAGGGTCTAGCAGCAGACTCTTATGTTCCTCTGGTAAGAATATCCCTAAACAAGTTCCTGTATGACAAAGGTGAATATTCTAATTTCCTCGATATACGAAGTATGAATAATGTGGTGCAAAAAATGCACCAATTCAATCTCACCTTCGAATTGGCAAAAAGAATGTCCCCTTGCATAATATGGATTCCAAACATTCATGAACTGAATGTCAATTACTTAACTCACTTTTTCCTTGGTTTATTAGTGAACCATCTCTCTAGAGATGATGAGAAAGATTCTACTAGAAATCTTCTTGTTATTGCTTCGACTCATATTCCTAAAAAAGTGGATCCAGCTCCAATAGCTCCAAATCGATTAGACAGATCAATCAATGTTCGAATGCTTCCTATCCCACAACGACAAAAGGAATTTCCTATTCTTTTACGCAGCAAAGGGTTTGACTCGGAAAAAGAGTTGTCTTGTCCCAAGGAATTTGGATCTAGAACCATAGGTTCCAATGCACGGGATCTAGCAGCACTTGCCAATGAAGCCTTATCAATTAGTATTACCCAAAATAAATCAGTTATAGGCACTGATACAATTAGATTAGCTCTTTATAGACAAACTTGGGGTTTGCAATCTATAGATAATCAGGTTGGATCCGGTCAAAATTACGAAATACTTCCCTATAAGGTGGGAAAAGCTGTTATACAAAATACACTTAGAAGGAATTCTTCTATGAATCCTCTATCTATTAATAATGAATTATGGAAGAAAAGGTTTTCTTATTTGTCCAAATGGTATTTAGAACCTTCTATTGCTGGAACAACTATGAAGGAATTGACCATACTCCCCCATATTTTGGGTTGCTTGGCCGGATCAGCAGCTCGAGATTCCTGGTTTATATCGGGACAAAATAGAGAGAATTGGATTCCTCTCGATAGATTCGCTGAGCATGATTTCGATTTAGCTTCTGGTCTTTTAGAAAGTCTTCTGGTGGAGTTTCCATGGTTAGGAATATGCCGGGGTAAGCCTGATAAGAATCAAATCACATTTGCTCCTCAGCCCAAAACGAGAAATCATCTCAATGTGATGCGAAAAGGGGTTTATTCTATGGTCAATAAAATGTTTATATATAAAGAATATGAATTGAAGTTTCAACAAGAAACTCCCGGCGCAAAACAAATGGATGAAAAATTAGTCAATAACATAGTTTGGGCTCCTAGGATCTGGCGTCTTAGTTTTCTTCGCAGTAATCTATTTGATCGTACAAAAAGACCCAATGAATTGGGATTTTCGTATCAGTTCGGATTGTTTCAAGAGGAGCAGGCCAGTTACTGTAAAAGGGTTAGAGAGAATTTAGAGTCTCTCCAAAAAGGACCACATAAAAAGGGGTTTTATGTTCATGAGAGAAATCATTCTAACGCAAGACAAAAGAATCTACAACATATACAGTCTCAATTGGAAGATATATCATTACAAGAGCGGTTTGAAATAGGAATATTTCAATTTTCTATACAATATCAAATGCGATCTAAATCCTCTAATAAACCAATGTTCTTTCTAGGAAGACGATTTCTTTGGGATCCCACAGGTTTTCTATTTCAAGATCAGCACCTTGTGTTTTCACGTCGGGAATTTTTTGCAAATGAAGAAATGCTGAGAAGGCTTTATATTACTTACGGTTCAATAAGAAGACAAGAAAAACATCTCTTCCCTAAAAAAAGTATCCAAGGTGCTTTTCATAGATATAATTCAAAATTCATGACCAATTCGGTCATAAATTCGTGGAAACAATTGCCTCTTGCAGAAAAGGAACATATTGAGGCTTTCAAACGCATTCAAGCAATTGGTATCCGATTGAAACGTATACAGCCATATACTCCTACATTTCTATATCAACGTTGGTTGATTGAAAATCCGCAAGAAAAGGTTGATCGCTTCGAATTGTTAATTCATCGCCAAAGATGGCTTGAAACCAATAGTTCATTATCGAATGAATCTTTTCTTTATAATACTCTATCCGAGAGTTATAAATATTTATCAAATCTGTTCCTATCTAACAGAATGTTATTGAATCAAATGACAAGGACATTGTTGAAAAATAGATGGCTTTTTCCGAAGGAAATTGAACACTTAATTCATACAACAAAAGATAGATTTCACATATCTATTTTAGCCGGAAAAATCTGTCATCATCGATGAAAGGGCAATGAAATGAAGTAGAACGAAATTGACCGGGTAGTAGGGTCGTGGAAACAAATGAGAAGTTCTACATCTGCTTCGATTTCAGATCCTATTCGAAAATGAATCCTTTCTCGGTCTTGTCCAAGAATGGAAAGTATGTTAGAAGAAGAAAAAAGAAGAACAAAGAGTTGATAGATCTTGAATTTGAAGATAGATTCCTTATTCCGAGATCTCGACCGTGTAAGAGTGAGCATAGCAAGGAATATGAGCCAAGTCAATTTGATTGAACTTAATGAGGTATTCTCTACTATGCTTACCCCTTATTTCTTCGATTTTGGTTCTGGTACTCTTTTTTTTTCTTACACTTCCCATTCGGAAGAAAGGATCCCTTATTTGCCTATAGAGTCACAGGATTCAACATTGGTATAGTCGTTTAAGTTCGATCGCAACTCCCGGATCTTGCAAAACTTTAAGAGGGGTATATAGATTCTCCTCAATCTATGTCCTTAATTGCGTATACCTCATAATTAGTAAGAAACAAGCTTCATGCATTCTTTAATGGACATAAAAAGAAATAGAAACATTCCGCCTGAGATTTGGTCTTTTTCATTTTTTCATTCAATTTCTCCCATATGTTCCTTTGTGGAATGTACTCCATCTGTTGGGTCACGGGGGGGGGCATTTTCCCAGAAGTTTCTATTGATCTACCTGCATTTGTGTGATTCCTGTTGAGGTATCTACTCGGGGGATGGGTGCAGGGCGGACCATTTTGAAATGGACTTCTCCATTCATTAGATAGAGAAGATCGCCAAGATCTTGTGATCCACTGTCGAACCTATTCCAACAGCTTTAACTCATATCGTATATAGGGAATCGTCGGAATACTTCGTATCAACAGATATCGAATAAATCGATCTCGGTACATTGAGATAATCAATTAGATCCGATATTTGTTATTGAATTGCTCATTCAATAAGCATTCTCAATATTATGCCTTGAAGAGGACTCGAACCTCCACGCTCTTTAGCACGAGATTTTGAGTCTCGCGTGTCTACCATTCCACCATCAAGGCATCCCGAAAGTGAATCATATTCCATGAGTATGATATCTATATTACGATCATCTATCATTATAGATGGAATGTAGAATCTATGACAAAGATAGAGTATTGGGGTATTTATATCGATCGGTTATATAGGTCCAAGCCTAATATATCACCAACTTCTTTCGATTTTCATTATCCGGAGGATATTTCATATACATCAAAAATATGCACGATCGAACATCTTTTCTTTTTCGATTCAATAGAAGCCTAGAGAAGCGAACATGGTACCCAAATAATGATATGTCAAAAGCAGGTTCGATCATATGTGCGCATATATCGATTCCTAAATAGAATGGAACGACGTAGATATCTATCTACATACGTTCGAATGACCTTTTCCCATAATGAAAATGTATATAGCCCTATTAATAACCCTATTCTAGTCTAGAATGAACTTCTAATTCGATGATCAAGTTGATCTCATAATTAGAAGTTCATCTCAGAATCTCGGCCTATTCCCATTTTGGGCGGGACAAATCGACTAATTCTTCCGGATTGAACGAATAAATAGACCTTAAAATAAGGTATCCTGAGCAATTGCAATAATTGGGTTCATTACTATTCCCAGTGTAGTAGATGCTGTTACACATACAATCATACTCAATTCGATAGAATTTTTTGATATGAAAGAAGATGGAGATCTTCTATAATTTTGCACGTGAGGAGTTATTTCTTTGTTTCGCTCAGTCATTAATAACTTGATTATTTTTAGATAATAGTATATAGAAATAACGCTCATAAGGGGTCCTATCGAAACCAATAAATATGAGCCTGCCTGCCACCCGCACCAGAATAGATAAAGTTTTCCAAAAAAACCTGCTAATGGAGGAATACCTCCTAAGGATAGTAAACATAAAGCTAAAGAGAAAGCCGAAAAAGGATCTTTCGTATATAATCCTGCATAATCTCGAATGTTATCAGTTCCTGTGCGTAGACCAAATAATACAATGCAAGCAAAAGTTCCTAAATTCATGAAAATATAGAACAGCATATAAGTTATCATGCTTGCATATCCATTCTTTGAGTCTCCAGCAATTATTCCAATAATGATATATCCAATTTGACCCATGGACGAATATGCAAGCATACGTTTCATGCTCGTTTGGGTAATAGCAATTAAATTGCCTAATATCATGCTAAGAATAGCTAATATTTCCAAAAGAAGATGCCATTCGTTCGATGAAAAGTAGAAAATAAGATCGAAAATTCGAGTGGCTAAAGCTGAAGCAGCTACTTTCGAAGTAACAGAAAGAAAAGCAACGACTGGAGTGGGAGAGTTAGAGTCGAAAAGAGGATCCCTCACTCCTTTCTCTCATTCAAAACCGTGCATGAGACTTTCATCTCGCACGGCTCCTAAGTGATAAAAAAAGAAGGACATAATCATCTTATTCCTTTTTCATTACCTTCCTCGCGTATGTATAAGACCGAATCGATTCAATTTATAGAAAAGGATTACTAATCCTTAACTTCCCGAGGAATCCTCCATCAGCGGTTCCCATAGTGAATCACTGACTTTCTCGATCTTTTTGACTTCGGTTCCGCAAGAACAAGTCAAAAAGATTGAGAAATAGAACCATCTGATTTTATTCGTTCTCAATAGCCATGAGATAATCATCTTAGGGTGATCTTTTTGTCGACGGATGCTTCTATTACACTCGTAGTCCTTGAAGGATGAAAACTGACTATGTAGCATTTACATCGAGAATGAAAGTATTGTATACGTCATTGGTCTGATCCTTTGTAAGAACTACCCGTAATAACTGACTTGCAAAATATCTCTGTTTATTCAAAGATATTAGTTATTTTTGACCTTGCTTTACCTTAATTGTTATTTCAACAAAAATCTCGCGAATAACTTTTGGTAAAAGTTATGCCTTAGCCCGAGTGGGGATAACAGTCTTTTTCTCTTCCGCATGTCCATAGAGTTTTTATAGATCTAAACATCTCTAAAAAAGATATATATCCGCTTATTATAGGGGTAATAATTCGTCGAACGAATCGCACTCCTTCATATACGTCAGGGGTCCATTGATGAAAAGGGACTAGAGAAAGCTTGAATCCAATTCCTACAGCTATGGATATGAGCGCAATCAAAATTCCTGGGGAGTTATACATTTGTGTATTTATGAGACCATTTACTACTTCTTGAAGCTCAATCTCTCCCCCGGATAGACCGTATAGCCAAGAAAAACCATAAACCAGAATAGAAGAGCTTGCCCCACCCATAAGTAAATATTTCATAGTAGCCTCATTAGACCGTACATCTCTCTTGGTATATCCAGATAATAGATAAGAACATAAACTGAAACATTCCAGAGCTACGAAGATAGTGACTAAATCATTAGCACCACATAAAACCATTCCCCCTAGAGCAGCTGTTAATAGGAATAACAGGAACTCTGTTATAGCCATTTCTGTACATTTGATGTACTCCACGGATAGAGGAATACATAGAGTTGAACATAGTAAAATGAGAAATCGAAAGATTTTGCTGAAATTGCTCGTTTGGAAATTACCCAAAAAGCTAATCATAGGTTCTTCTCTCCATCGAAATAATAAGACCGTTATGCTCATTACTAAACTTGTTAAAGAGATGAAATAGAACCAAGGTGTATCTTTTTGATCAGAGGTTAGATCGATCATCAGAAGAAGAATTAGGCCGAGAATTAGGATACATTCTGGGAAAATAGAACCTCCATGGAAGAGAAGCAAATGAAACTCTTTCATAAAAATGATCTCAGGGTATAATTGAAAATGAAGTTTTCATTTTGTACATGCCAGATCATGAATTAGTAACTTCATTCAATCTCCGAAAAAGTCTCAATCTTTTTCAACTTTCTATTCTTGGAATAGGAGATTTGCATAATCCTCATGAATAGGATCAAATCTTATCTCAGAATCTTATTCTTTATTAAGCAAGCCCCCCCCCCGAGAGGGCTTGGTTGATCTAGGATTTATGTTTCATCCTTGTTTTCTTTTATCTTTCGTTCGTTCCGATAGACATATTGATCAATTTCGAAGAAATATTTCTCTTTCGAATCGATCTATCTGTATAGATCAGATAGATCTATCCATATAGATAGATCTCGATCCTGTTCATAGATTAACGGAAATGTGCAAAAGCTCTATTGGCCTCTGCCATTCTATGAGTCTCTTCCTTCTTGCGTATAGCATTGCCATTCCCTCTGGCGGCATCCATTAATTCGTAACTCAATTTGAAAGCCATATTTCGACCCGGCGGACGTTTTCGAGATGCCCCTAATAACCAACGAATGGCAAGTGCTTTTCCTTGTGTAGATCTGATTTCAACGGGAACTTGATAAGTCGATCCACCTACACGTCTTGCTTTTACTGTTACATTGGGAGTTACTCCCCGTATCGCTTGGCGTAAAACAGATAGTGGATTTTTTTCTGTCTTTTGTTGAATATTTTTCATGGCTCGATAAAGAATTCGATAAGCCAATGATTTTTTTCCATGTCTAAGAATACGGTTAACCAACATGTTAACTAATCGATTCCGATAAATTGGATCGGATTTTGCAGTTTCTTTTTCTGCAGTACTTCGACGTGACATGAGTGTGAAAAGGGTTCAATAATCCATTTCATAAAGGCTAAAAATGAATCACTTATTTCGGCTTTTTGACTCCGTATTGTAGGGTGGATCTCTAAAGGTATGAAAGATCTCCCCCCAAACCGTACATACGACTTTCATCGAATACGGCTTTCCACATGATTATATAGGTAGATATGAGATCTATTCTTTATGTATATAATTCTGTTTACTCACTTTAAATTGAGTATCCGTTTCCTTCCTTTTTCTTGCTATGATTGGAAATCTCGTATTTTACATATCTGTACGATCAAGTCCTTAGGTTCCCAAAAGAGTGTAAAAAAAAAAGTGTTTCAAATCATTGCTATTTGACTCGAACCTGTTCTAAAAAAGTCGAGGTATTTTGAATTGCTTGTTGACAAGTCGGGGAAAACTTATGAAATGATTTCAATATTGAACCTTAGACGTATAATAGTTCCAAATCTCTTTAGAAATAAGATCTTTTGTCCTATGGTAGCCTGCTCCAGTCCCCTTACAAAACTTTCGTTATTAGGTTAGCCATATACTTCACATGTTTCTAGCAATTAACATGGCATCATCATAAAATGATACAAGTCTTAGATAAGAATATACAACGCACTAGAACGCCCTTGTTGACGATCTTTTACTCCGACAGCATCTAGGGTTCCTCGAACAATGTGATATCTCACACCGGGTAAATCTTTCACCCTTCCCCCTCTTACTAATACTACAGAATGTTCTTGTAAATTATGGCCAATACCAGGTATATAAGCAGTGATTTCAAATCCAGAGGTTAATCGTACTCTGGCAACTTTGCGTAAGGCAGAGTTCGGTTTTTTGGGGGTGGTAGTGGAAAAGTTGACAGATAAGTTACCTTTACCGTCACTCTACAAAACCGTACATGAGATTTTCACCTCATACGGCTTCTCGTTCAATTCTTTTGAAGTAGGAGAAATTTGAAGTAGAAGAAATTGGATTCTTTTCGTTATCCGAGAATCTTCATATTCTCTTCCTTTATTATGTCCCAAGGAGTAACTAGAACGAATTCAGTCACGTTTTCATGTTCTAATCGAACACTTTCCATTTTTCTTTATGATCAAAGGATTGGTAACGAAGATTGTTCTTTCTACCAGAAATATGCAGATCAAATCACGATATTCTAAGAGGAATAAGAGATCCCTATTGATCGATTTGTTTTTGTCCTTCATTCCCCGAAAATTAGAAAGAACCCTTTCAAGTTTGAATTTGTTCATTTGAGATTCTCTTTTTTTTTTTTTTTCAAGTATAGGTTCTATATTCTATAACTTGATCCATTTTCCCATTGAGCAAAGAATCCGAAACGAATAAGATTTCTTTTTCGGTCAAAAAGACTATGCAAAATCTTTTGGATTTCTTCTTTCTCTATTCCTGTGCTTGAAGAAATGGACAACCTTTTCTTTTGTATTAATCAATATTATTACATGCTAATTTCTTCTTGATATCTCAATATATCATTCCTCCAAATCAAATCACAAATTGGATTCAAAATTGACGGGTTAATGTGAGCTTATCCATGCGGTTATGCACTGTTCGAATAGGAATCAATTTGATGAAAGATCTTGGCTTTCGTGCTTTGGTTCGGTTGGCGTGGGTTGTCCGAGATCATTTCGATGGC